GTTTTGTTGGTTGGTTAATTGGTCACATTTTATTCATGAAATGGGTTGGGTTCGTATTAGTCTGGATACAGCAAAAAAATTCTATTAGATCGAATAAGTACATTAGATTTAATAAGTACCTTGTGTCAGAATTGAGAAATTCTATGGCTCGAATCTTGAGTATTCTCTTATTTATTACCTGTGTCTACTATTTAGGCAGAATACCGTCACCCCTTTTTACTAAGAAACTGAAAAAAACCTCAGAAAGGGAAGAAAGGGGGGAAAGTGAGGAAGAAACAGATGTAGAAATAGAAACAACTTCTGAAACCAAAGGGACTAAACAGGAACAAGAGGAATCCACCGAAGAAGATCCTTCTTATTACCTTTTGTCGGAAGAAAAGGAAAAAATAAAAATCGATGAAACGAGAGAGAAAAAAGTAAATGGGAATGGAAAGAAAAAAACAAAGGATGAATATATTTATAAAAAAGTGAATTCTAATAAAGTTAAAATATGAAATTCAATTTTATTACTAAAAAAATGAATACAGCAAACAAATACAATAAGAGATAGGAAGAGATGCGACCACCCCCTACATATTTTATACCCTCTCCAAGAAAAAAACTTGTAAGACCCGTTACATTTGTAATTCTATCAATTATTTGTCTATCAAAAAAATGAGTTAGTTCTGCCAATCCTCTTAGACCCCTAGTTATAAATTTTGCATAAAAAAAATCTATATAACCACGATTATATGACCAATGATATATTAAATATATTAATTTTTGCCTAAGAATTCTTTGAGAACCCCTTTTCACAACTAAATTTAGGAAGTTCAAATTTTGTAAAGATGAATAAACAGGCTTGTATAAAAAGGATGCGAGAAAAATTCCCCAAAAAGCTATACTGACTGAAAAAGTTGCATTTGTAAAAAATTGATACCAACCCTTTGATTCCTTTGAATTTTGATCTAACAGGTTTATCGATGGAGTTAACAATTTGGATAATATATCCAACCCCTCCCCCTCTTGATTGAAAGGAATTCCTATCACCCCACTAAACAAGGTAAATAAGGCCAATATAAGTATAGGAACGAGCATAGTATTGTTCGATTCGTGGGGATAAGGATTTAACGGATTATTAAAATGAATAGTACGAAAGGCCCTCGTTATCTTTCTTATATTAAGATCAAGTCGATCTCTCTTCTTGCAAAAACAAAAAAAAGAAGCCCTTTTATTAGTATTGATTTTTAATAAAGGTAATAAAGAATCTTTTTTTTTATCGGACTTGGCCCCTCTTTACCCCATAAAGATATTGAATAGAACGAGCTCCCTTTTTTTCCACTGTAATCTTGAAAATGAAGATTGAAATGACCCTCAAAAGTAAGTAAATAGATACGAAACATATAAAATGCGGTTAATCCGGCCGCGTAACAAGCGATTATTGCAAAAATAGGTGAATATACCCAACTATCATTAAGTATTTCATCTTTAGACCAAAAACATGCAAAGGGAGGAATACCACAAAGAGAAAGTGTACCTAGTAAAAAAGAAATTTTTGTAATTGGAACATGTTTTGTTAAACCGCCCATAAGAACCATATTCTGACTTTTATCGGGAGAATATCCAACAACAGCCTCCATTGAATGAATAATTGATCCAGATCCTAAAAACAACAAAGCTTTTGAATAGGCATGAGTAATCAAATGAAATAAAGCGGCTCGAGAAGAACCCAGACCTAAAGCTAACATGATATAGCCCAATTGAGACATTGTAGAATAGGCTAAGCCTCTCTTAATATCTTTTTGAGCAAGAGCTAAAGTAGCTCCTAATAGTACTGTTAATATACCTATTAAGGCTATTAAATTCATAACGTAAGGTATGACTAAGAAAAGAGGAAGAAGGCGAGCTACAAGAAAAATGCCTGCTGCTACCATAGTAGCAGCATGTATGAGAGCCGAAATAGGCGTAGGCCCTTCCATGGCATCTGGTAACCACACATGAAGGGGAAACTGCGCGGATTTAGCAACTGCACCAGAAAATAATAGCAAGGAACACAAAGTAACAAATAAAAAATCAATCTCATTATTATAAATTAAGTTGTTGAATATTTCGAACAAATCCCGAAATTCGAAACTACCCGTTATCCAATAAAGACCTAAAATTCCTAATAATAAACCAAAATCTCCGACACGATTAGTTATAAACGCCTTTTGACACGCATTACCCACAAGAGGTCGCGTAAACCAAAAACCTATTAATAGATAAGAACACATCCCAACCAATTCCCAAAAAATATAAATTTGTATTAAATTACAACTCGAGACTAAACCCAACATTGAAGTATTGAAAAAACTCATAGAAGCAAAAAATCTCAAATATCCTTGATCATGAGACATATAACTTTCGCTATAAATAAGCACCATGATTCCAACAGTAGTGATTAATATTAACATAATAGAAGTCAGTGGGTCGATCAAATAGCCGAACTCTAAAGAAAAATCATTATTGATAGTCCAAGACCACACTGATTTATAGATGGAACTACTATGGATTTGCTGAAGAAGGAGATTTGGTGAAAAAAGCATAACTATACTTAACAAAAAAACACTAGAAAAAGACAACATACGGCGAATTTTTTTTGTTACTGTTGGAAAAAGTAGAAGCCCCCCCACTATTACCATAGGAACTGGAAGTGTAATAAAAGGGATGATCCAGGAATATTGATATATATGTTCCATAAATTTTTTTTAATCAATTGTCTTTGACTCCCTCGTTCTTGTCCCTTTTGAAAAGAGCCAGTCAATAAAAAAAGCAAAATATGCAAAACTTAACTAAAATTTGATATTCTTAATTATTATTCTAAATCTGAATCTTTTCAAAGAACTGCACATATTCAAATCAATAAGTTTGACTTGGTCAAATAATATGATATACCCAAGTTATTAGTAAAAAAAACATACTTACTTTTTTTTTATTAATATTAATATTAGTTAATATTAATAAAGATTTTTATGAAGATCTAAAAAATGAAAAAGTTTTTTTAGGAATTACGAGAATTTCTATCTATAGAGAAAGAATAAAGAATTATAGCAAAAACAGTACTTGATTTTTATATGAATCGGAAAAAACGGTGCATACCTTACCCCCAATTAAATCAGAACTTCTTTGTAATTCGTTTATCTCAAATCAGAATCATTAAACGATCAATTTTTGAACGGATTGATTGTCTTCCATTAGAATAAAAGACATTTATATTTTTAGTAAATTCGACGATATTGACTACTTTCCATGGAATTAAAAAAAGAAATCATTAAAATGTCTTTTAGAAAATCATGTATCCATTAAGTAATCCCGTTTCATTTCATTTTTTTTTTTTTTTATTGCAAATTGGGTATACTTCCTTTTCAAGCTTGACCCTGCTCAAAATAGTTTTGTATTAGGTACGCATGGCTTAGTCTTTTGAATGTCTCGATATATTTTATTTCATGCATATTAGATGTATAAATGTAGCATGACGAAAATAGACAGAACTAGAAATGAAAATTAATAGGTTTTTTAGAAAAATATTAGAATCTAAAGAAAAAAAAAAGGATACTGAATAGTAAAGATAAAGAACAATTGGTTTTTAACCAAAAAATGTCTTTCACATACAATTATAGCAATGAGTAACCTCAAAATTTGTGAATGGCAGTTCCAAAAAAGCGCACTTCTATATCAAAAAAGCGTATTCGTAAAAATAGTTGGAAAAGAAAGGGATATTGGGCAGCGTTGCAAGCCTTTTCATTAGCGAAATCCCTTGCTACGGGGAATTCAAAAAGTTTTTTTTGTGCGACAAATACAAATAAAAAATCAAAGGGTGAATTGTCTTGAATCGAAAAAAAGTACAGTTTTTTCTAATTTCTAATCTAAAATGGAAAAAAGACTTTTCATTCACTAATGTTTTGAATTCATCAATATTAAATTGAACTCATTTTTCTTTTAGGATATATCGAATGCAAAGTCTGTTATCTATTGAATCCTCAAATCATACTTTTTGTTTAAAAAAAGACTAAATACAAAATACAAGACACAGGGTTTCAACTTTATTTTTAGTCTCTTTGGTCATTTTCGCGGGATGGGGATTATCATTTTCCCCATCAACCTTTATCATCTTCCCCATCAACCTTTATCATCACCTATCACAATAAAAAAACAAGAATAAGGATTATGAGTAGAACGCCCAAATCCCTATTAAAATAATAAAATAAAAGGATTTTCGATTCACCAATTTTCATCTTTCCTAGCCTAAAAACTAAAAAAGATTGCATTAAATTGACTCTTTCAATCTCGACGGTTGAATAATAATTAGTTATTATGATTTCTAGTAAGCCGCTATGGTGAAATCGGTAGACACGCTGCTCTTAGGAAGCAGTGCTAGAGCATCTCGGTTCGAGTCCGAGTAGCGGCATGGCAATTGCTACCTCTCAAAAGTTCCTAATAATGAATTCAATTACTTATTTGAATTGATTCTATAGAATCATGGGGACCTTTTCTTTTATGATATTTTCTACTTTAGAGCATATATTCACTCATATATCCGTTTCGGTTGTTTCCATTGTCATTACAATTCATTTGATAACCATATTACTCGATGAAATCGTCGGACTATATGAGTCGGCAGTAAAGGGAACGATAGCCACTTTTTTCTGTATAACTGGATTATTAGTTACTCGTTGTATTTATTTGGGACATTTACCATTAAGTAATTTATATGAATCGTTAGTCTTTCTTTCATGGAGTTTATCCATTATTCATATAATTCCGTATTTTAAAAAACATCAAAAAAATTTAAGCCTAATAACTGCGCCAAGTGCACTTTTTACCCAAGGCTTTGCTACTTCCGGTTTTTTAACTGAAATGCATCAGTCTGCAATATTAGTACCGGCTCTCCAATCCCAGTGGTTAGTAATGCACGTAAGTATGATGGTATTGGCCTATGCGGCCCTTTTATTTGGATCATTATTATCAGTGGCTCTTCTAGTCATTACATTTCGAAAAATCATAAGGATTCTTTTTATTTTTAAACGCAATAATTTTGTAAATAAATCTTTTTTCTTTGATGAGATTCAAGACATGAACGGAAGTGGGAGTGTTTTACGAAACAGTTCTTTTCTTTCTTCTAAAAATTATTACAGGTATCAGTTTATTCAAGAATTAGATTGTTGGAGTTATCATATTATTAGTATAGGATTTATCCTTTTAACTATAGGTATTCTTTCGGGAGCAGTCTGGGCTAATGAGACATGGGGATCATATTGGAGTTGGGACCCAAAGGAAACTTGGGCATTTATTACTTGGGCAATATTTGCAATTTATTTACATACTAGAACACATAAAAAATGGGAAGGTGTAAATTCCGCAATTGTGGCTTTTATAGGCTTTCTTGTAATTTGGATATGTTATTTAGGAGTTAATCTATTAGGAATAGGGCTGCACAGTTATGGTTCATTTACATTCATATCTAATTGAATTTAAGATAAAAAAAAGAGGGTCTTGACAAAAACAACCATAGGACAGCGTATAAGTATATATAAGAAACTTTGTGTAAACGCCATCCATCGAGAACCATTTGAATCAAGTAATAAGTGATTCAAACGGTTCGGTCAAACGGCAATTTTCCATTGTTTTTTTAACTTCAAAAAAGACAAAAAGCCTTTATTTCCATTTTTTAATTATCTAATTATTAATTTAGAATTCTAAATTAATAATTAGACAAAATAGCCTCGACCTTGTCACCTGATAATGAGAAAACGAAGTCAGGATAAATGCCAATACCTATTACAGGTAGAAGGATAGAGATTGAAACAAACAACTCTCGTGGCCCAAAATCCAAAAAAGGAGAGTTTGAGGCACTAAATAGCTTGTATCCATAGAACATCTGGTGTAACATAGACAATAAATAAACAGGAGTTAATATCGTTCCAATTGCCATGACAAAAGTAATTATTATTTTTGCTAGTAAAAGAAATTTTTGGCTAGTAATTATCCCAAAAAATATTATCAATTCTGCAAAAAAACCGCTCATGCCCGGTAATGCAAGAGAAGCCATTGATGAGATACTGAACATCGCGAATATTTTTGGAACTGAGATAGCCATTCCTCCCATTTTATCGAGATAAATAAGACGTATTCTATCATAACTCGTTCCTGCCACGAAAAAAAGCGCAGCACCGATAAATCCATGAGATATTATTTGTAAAAGAGCTCCGTTAAGTCCCGTATCGCTGAGAGAGCAAATTCCTATAACTATAAAACCCATATGAGATACCGAGGAATAGGCTATTCTTTTTTTTAAATTACGTTGACCCGGGGATGTTAAAGCTGCATAAATTATTTGAATTGTGCCTATTAGTATCAACCAGGGAGAAACTATAGAGTGAGCATGGGGTAATAATTCCATATTGATCCGAACCAACCCATATGCTCCCATTTTTAATAAGATTCCGGCTAGAAGCATACAAGTGCTGTAATGTGCCTCTCCGTGAGTATCTGGTAACCATGTATGTAAGGGTATAATCGGTAATTTGACAGCAAAAGCAATAAAAAATCCAATATAGAATATTATTTCCAGCGCTAAAGAATATGGTTGATTGGCTGATGTTTCAAAATTTAATGTTGGCTCGTTGGAACGATATAAACAAATACCCAGAATCCCTATTAATAAAAAAAGGGAACCCCCTGCAGTGTATAAAATAAACTTTGTAGCTGAATACAAACGTTGCTTTCCCCCCCACATAAATAGAAGTAGATAAACGGGAATTAATTCTAACTCCCACATGATGAAAAAAAGTAAAAGATCTCGAGAAGAAAATAATCCTATTTGACCACTATACATGGCTAACATCAAGAAATGGAATAATCTGGAATCTCGAGTAACCGGCCAAGCCGCTAAAGTAGCTAAAGTAGTGATAAATCCTGTCAGTAAAATGGGTCCTATAGAAAGTCCATCTATTCCCAATCTACAGTAAAAACCAAAAAAATCAACCCACTTATAATTCTCCGCCAATTGAATTAATAGATCGTCCGATTGGAAACGATAGCAGAATACGTAGGTCATTAAAAGAAGTTCTAATACGCATATACATATAGCATACCACCTAATTACTTTATTTCCTCCCTGAGGCTGAGGCAGAAAGAAAATTAAGGAACCTGCAGATATTGGAAAGACTACAAAGATTGTTAACCAAGGAAAAAAATTCGTGATAAAGACAAGATACACTTGGACCAGAAAAACCCGTGCTCAAAACATAATATATTTCCATTTTTTTGTTTCGAGTACGGGTTTTGTCGATAAAAAAGAATGTATTCAAACCATGTTGTCGGAAATGGGTCAATAAGCTAGACCCATGCTTCGAGTTGTTTCATGCCATAAATAAACTCGAACACTCAAAAAATCTGTTGGACAGGCCGATTCACATCTCTTACAGCCGACGCAGTCCTCTGTTCTTGGAGCAGAAGCAATTTGCTTAGCTTTACATCCGTCCCAAGGTATCATTTCTAATACATCCGTGGGGCAGGCTCGGACGCATTGGGTACACCCTATACATGTATCATAAATCTTTACTGAATGCGACATTGGATCTATAAATTTTTGAACGTCATAAATTTTGATCTAGTAATTTTATAAATGAATCATATCTTTATATACTAGATGAATCAATAATTGACAAGAATTTTTTGAATCAATTCTGGATCGAGGCATGTGCATGAAACAGGGCCAAGAGACTTTCATTTCTTACATTTTGACAAAGATGATTATATCGCATACATGCTAATTCGAATTGATAAATATTATAATTTATATGATTAATACTACTTATTCAACAAATTAGATTGATTAATACGCGTTGATTTTCTGTTACGATAAATAGACGAAACAATAGCCGGTCCAATAGCTGCTTCAGCCGCTGCAATAGCTATAATAAATATTGAGCAAATAGTTCCTTTTAATTGGCGACTATCAAAAAAATCAGAAAATGTTACGAAATTTATATTAACTGCATTCAGTAGAAGTTCAAGACACATAAGGGCTCTAACCATATTTTGGCTCGTGATCAATCCATAAATACCTATACAAAATAAATAGGCACTCAAAACAAGTATATGTTCGAGCATCATTGACCAACTCCTTCATAATTTCGATTTAGTTCAATATGAACAAAAATTTAACAGAGGCGATTGACTCAAATATAACAAGTAAAGAAAAAAAATAATATATTGGTAATAGATCGAATAAAAGAAGTTCTTTTTTGAATATATTTCAATTTATACACGAATAATCTTCAAATGGAATTAAAGGAAACTAAATGTGATAAGACAAAACAAAGTTTCATTTTGATTACTGCGGCTAGGTCTAAAGCTTTACTATTGTTACTGACGAGCCGCAACAATTGCGCCTATTAACGCAACTAAAAGAATTATCGAAATGAGTTCAAATGGAAGAAAAAAATCTGTTGATAAATGAATTCCAATTTGTTGACTATTAGTTATCAAATCTTTCTCTATAATCTGGTTTGATCTTGTAGTCCAAATAATCCCATACCATGACGTATCTGGAATAGTAGTAATTAGTAAAAGAAAAATACTTGTACAAATCATTGAAGTAACCCCACCTCCAATGTTCCAAAGATAAAAAGCGTTGTGATATTCTGAACCATTCATGAACATCACAGCAAATATGATTAAAACATTTATGGCTCCTACGTAAATAAGGAGTTGTGCGACAGCTACAAAATAGGAATTTGATAAAATATAGAATAAGGCTATACAAATAAGAACCAATCCCAACGAAAAGGCGGAATAAATTGGGTTGGTAAACAATACCACCCCTAAACCTAATAATATAAGGCCCAATCCCAGAAATACTAAAAGAAAATCGTGTATTGATCCAGGTAAATCCATTTTTTGTATAAAGAAGAGAGAAATACATCAAATTTTTTCATGACCTTATTGATGACCCGACCAGGAACAAAAATTTTTTGATACGTTCTTATAATTGAATGAAATCCTAAAGGTTATGAATTGAGGTAGGTATAACTATTAGAATAATCTCACTCTTTATCCCAAAGGAGAATTCAACACTCTAAAAAAGATTTCTATTTCGAATTATTTCGAAAGAATTACGTATCTATTAAGATATTTTAAATCAAAATTTATCGATTTTGACTAAAAATTAAGTCGCAATTATTACAATCAATCCAATTAATAGTTAAGGATTTGTAGTCATTTTATTGACCAACCAAAAGGAACTAAACCTCATTTTTTTAGATCAAAACCGAATTTTAGTAATTATTCGTTATCTTTAATCAAGGGTTTACTTCTTTTGAGTTGAGGCAAAGTCGAAATCGTTCGAATTGTATAATCATCAATTACTGATATTGGTAAACGACCCAAAGCAATTTGATTATAATTCAATTCGTGCCTATTATAAGTAGAAAGCTCATATTCTTCAGTCATTGATAAACAATTTGTTGGACAATATTCAACGCAGTTACCACAAAATATACAGATTCCGAAATCAATACTATAATTAAGCAATCGTTTCTTTCGAATATTCGTTTCGAATTGCCAATCAACAACGGGTAAATCGATAGGACATACACGAACACATACCTCACAAGCAATACATTTATCAAATTCAAAATGGATTCGACCGCGGAAACGCTCCGATGTAATTAATTTTTCATAAGGGTATTGAATAGTTACAGGTAAACGATTTGCGTGGGATAAGGTAATCATAAAACTTTGACCAATGTACCTTACAGCCCTTATTGTTTGTTGACCATAATTTCTGAACCCAGTCACCATAGGGAGCATATCCTAATTATCTAGGAACAATTTGATGTTTGTTTCTTTCTCCTGTTTGAGACATATAGACTTATAGTATTCCATTACAACGAAAGGAGTTGTGAAGAGGTTGTTAATAATAGATTGCCGAGAGAAATAGGTAAAAGAAATTTCCAACCAAGATTTAATAGTTGATCCATTCTTAGTCTAGGTAAAGTCCATCTTGTTGTGATAGAAATGAACAAGAAAAAATAAGTTTTAGCCAATATAATAAAGATACCCGTTGTTGTTCCAAAAACCCCACTCACTTTATTTAGTTCAAAAAGCTCGGGAACAAAAATGTACGGAATAGAAATATTCCAACCGCCCAAGTAAAGAACTGTTACAAATAATGATGAAACTAATAGGTTTAGATAGGAAGCAACATAAAATAAACCAAATTTGATACCCGAATATTCGGTTTGATAACCGGCTACTAATTCTTCTTCCGCTTCTGGTAAATCAAAAGGCAATCTCTCGCATTCTGCTAGAGAAGAAATTAGAAAAACAATAAACCCTATAGGTTGCCGCCACAAATTCCACCCCAAAAGACCATATTTTGCTTGTGCCTCAACTATATCAACTGTACTTAAACTATTAGATAATTATAGTCGATGAGAACATAACTGTTCCCAACGCTATTCCAGAACCATACATGAGATTTTCACCTCATATGGCTCCTCGAGGGTCATAAATAAATCTAAGGACAAAATCATATTTTATTTATTTTGATACGTTTGTCGGATAGATTAGTTTATAGAATAGGTAGGATCGCAATGTCCTCTAATTAGACCAATGGAATTCTGTCTGTTATTGTTATAACAATAAATAAAGATAAAGTGCTTCTGAATTTATCTCATCCTTTAAGAATTTAAGTTTTTGCTTGTTGAGTAATAACTTCCGTATTTCAATCAAATACTCCTTGTGGGTGTGTAGAAATATTAATAGATCTTTCCACCCAACCCTGTTTTCGATTCCGAAAAAGAATTATACATACCATAAATTTATAAATTATGGTATAAATTTTATCTCTATGATAAAGAAAGAATAAAAAGGATCATTTTTTATTCTATTGTGATTTTCTTTTTTCTATTGTTATAGTTCTTTTTTTTTCCTATTCTTCTTTCTTTTCTGAGAAAAAATGGACTTAAAAAGGGTAAAGGTTTATTTCGTATCTGATAGTTATTTTTATAATCGGTGGAGAGGAGCATACTCTGGATCGGAATTGTGGGGAGTACTACTTGATCATTTCTACGAATTTAAAGCCCCAATTATTATTCTTTTTATATTATTTATATTCTTTTTTTAGGCAAAAATCCACTTTGGGATAATTTACATAATCTCCATTACTAATCCGTTGCCTATCTTGGTGTTTCTAACCAATCCACTCATTTTTGCGCAATCCCCCGTTATGGTAATACATGTCTGGTAATACATGCCAACGATAGTAAAACGTCAATACGGTTGATCATTTGAACCCCGCTTCAAGTCAGGATGACTAATCAACCAATCTTGGGGTAAAAAATATATTCTTCTTTTTTTTTTCGCTTTCCTCTTACTATTGTACCTAGGAAATGAGACTTATTCTTTTTACTGCGAATTTAGAAGCTGTTTTCTTTCACTCATATAACTATCCGATTTAGATCATACACTTTAATGCATTTCGCCTAGTCTTTCATAGTTTCTTAGAAATAGGGGCGTAGAGAAAAGTTTATGTTTCAACGACTCGCACGTAGAGATATTGATAACACACATAGAGTTAATGGTATTTCATAACTAATCGATTGAGCAGCGGCTCGTAGACCACCTAAAAAAGAATATTTATTATTTGATCCATATCCTGACATAAGAAGTCCGATGGGAGCAATACTTGAAATGGCAATCCATAAAAAAACACCAACCTTTAGATCAGCTAAAACTAGGTGATAGCCAAAAGGAATTACTGAATAGCTTAGTAGAATTGATATGACTGCTATGGATGGGCCAACGCTGAATAAACGAGTATCTCCCCGAGATGGAAGAAGATTCTCTTTAAAAAGTAGTTTTATCCCATCTGCTAGAGCTTGAAGAACTCCTAAAGGACCAGCATATTCGGGTCCAATACGTTGTTGTACTCCTGCGGCTATTTCTCTTTCTAACCACACAATTACTAGTACCCCTATTGTTATTCCCAATACAAGAGTAAAAATAGGAACAAGCACCCATATAATGTTATATATCTCTTTTAAGGATTCTAATCGGGAAAAAGAATGAATATCTTGTATTTCTGGTCTATCAAGTATCATTTCAACGATCAACTTCCCCCATAATGATATCGATGCTACCTAGTATCGTCATAATATCCGCCAATTTCATTCTTTTAACTAACTGAGGAAGAATTTGCAAATTAATAAACCCCGGTGGACGGATTTTCCATCTCCAAGGAAAACCACTCTGGTCCCCTATCAGAAAAATTCCCAATTCTCCCTTTGGTGCTTCGACTCTCACATAAAGTTCTTGTTTCGGCAATTCAAAAGTAGGAGAGGTTTTTTTACTAATGAATCGATATTCAAAATCATTCCAGTTTGAATCCCTCTCTCTATCAAAACATCGGGTTTCTAAATTCTCATAGGGCCCCCCCGGAATTCTTTCCAGAGCCTGTTGAATAATTTTTACGGATTCCTTCATTTCACTGATTCGGACTAAATAACGAGCTAATGAATCGCCTTCTTTTTGCCACGGGACTTCCCAATCAAATTCGTTGTAACATTCATAATGATCAATTTTGCGAAGATCCCACTGTATTCCAGAAGCTCGTAGCATTGGTCCTGATAACCCCCAATTTATCGCTTCCTCTGCACTAATAATACCGACTCCTTCAACTCGTTCTAAAAAAATAGGATTTCGCATAATAAGCTTTTGATATTCAGCAGCCCCTGTTAAAAAATAATCGCAGAAATCAAAACATTTATCTATCCAGCCATAAGGTAGATCGGCCACTACTCCTCCGATACGAAAAAAATTATGCATCATTCTCATCCCAGTGGCAGCTTCGAATAGATCATATACTAATTCCCTTTCTCTGAAAATATAGAAGAAAGGGGTTTGCGCACCAATATCTGCCATAAAAGGTCCAAGCCATAACAGATGAGAAGCTATACGACTCAACTCCAACATAATTACTCTGATATGGCTAGCTCTTTTGGGTATTTGAATATTTCCCAACCGTTCTGGTCCATTTACGGTTATTGCTTCTGTGAACATCGTAGCTAAATAATCCCAACGTGTTACATAGGGAAGATATTGTATAATTGTTCGGTTTTCCGCAATTTTTTCCATCCCTCTGTGTAAATAACCTAATATTGGTTCACAGTCAATAACATCTTCACCATCTAGAGTAACGATGAGTCGAAGAACACCATGCATTGATGGATGGTGCGGGCCCATATTGACTATCATGAGGTCTTGTCTTAGAGATGATACATTCATAGGTTTTTCCTCGATTCATTCTTCCATACCTTACTGAAAACGAAAAGAAGCTCATCAAACTGCAAGATCTAATAATAAAAAATAAAATAATTCAAAAACGACTTTTCAAATTAATGCGTTTTTGGTTCCCGAATATCCAACTGACTAATTAATTGTTTATAACGTACTTCATTTTTCTTTAACAAATAAGCCAGCAGCCGTTGGCGTTTTCCTATAATTTTACGGAGGCCTCTCTGGGATAAATAGTCTTTTCTATGCAATTCCAAATGTGAAGTAATTCTTCGGATCTTATTAGTAAAACTGAATACTTGAAATTCAACGGATCCCTTTTTTTTTTCTTTTTCGTCTTGTGAAATAAATGAGATGAATGTATTTTTGACCATAAAATGAGATCTTCTCCCCTATTTAAATTTTAATATTTTTAATATTAAAAAAAAAATATATATATATATATATATATTTTTTTTTTTTTGATCAGTAATAATAATGCTGATTCCTTTTTCATTTTGTATACCCGACAATCTTCATTTCCTTATGAATTTCTCATTTTATCCAATTGTTTTTATAGGCATAGAGATCCAAACAGACAATCTATTTCTACACTTAGAAAAAAATAAAAATTTATATCTAAGCTTCGAATCATAAGATTCTCTTTTTAGATATGTCATTAAATTAATAAATTAATGATATGAATAGAATGAAAACCAATGCATATGTGCATCTTTTTGTTTTCATGTATTAACTAAAATATGTTATGAATATATGAAAAACGTATCGTTAAAGGATTTTTAATCGTGGATACATATGTATTCTTACCAGATTGAAACGACTTCCATTATTGGTATCAAACCAATAGCGATTCATACAAGCTAAATCTTCTAATCGATAATTGGGCCAAAAAACCAGTTTGAATTTAATTAGTTTCTTTTTTTTTTTATCTCTATAAAGATCTTTGTTTTTAGTCGAAACATTACCGCAGGTTTGAATGTTATTTCCATTGCAAAATTCTGTATTTAAACCTTGGCTATTCTTCGAATTAAAAGAGATTAGAACTCCGAATTCTCTACGACGTTGAGATAAAAAAGTATTTTCAGGAACAAACAAATCATCAAGATTTTTGTTTTTATTTCCAGTTTTCCTTTTCTGTTTTGCAATGGACTCATCCAAATTCGTCTTATCAACACCGCCCTTTTCTTGGTGTCTTGGATTCATTTTGTGCTTACTCTTATGACCCAATGAAATATTTATGGTTAGGTACATAAGAAACTGTCCGACATTTTTTACAGCCAGACGAACTGGTTCGATAATCAATATTCCTTTTTTCAGAAGTTCTGTAAGGCTCAAATTCTTCTGAATCAGTAGAATATCGAGACTCATTTCTCTCCTTTGAATAGAGGATATAGCAATTTCGTTTGGATTTATCAGTCTACGCAGGAAACAAAATACTTTGATATTATTGAGTACTCTTTGATTTACAGAAGCATTCCATCGTAATTGAAAACAGAAATACCTTTTTAGGAGGAAATCAAGCTCCGCTTCTGTAGAACTTTTGTCTTTTTTTTTCTTTTTCGTGTCTGATCCCGCAAAATATTCTTCAAGACCTTTTTCTTGGTTTAAGCGAACTGATCCAAGATCCATTTGTCTCTCAGATTCTTTTTCTTCTTCATTTTTATTCTTGACTTCAATAGTTTTTTTTTCATTCGAGAATGATAATATAAAAGTATCTCTTTTTTTCTTTTTATTTACCTTCTTTTTTTCAAAAACATTTTCCTTCAAATCAAAAAGAAGTAATTTGATTGGTATGGCTCCGTGAGTTTTCTTATATGCATTGTAAAGTATCAAAATTTGTGGGAAGAACCAAAGTTCCAAATTCAATATGGAATTACTTAATATTCTTTCATTCATTTCCATCCAATCAAAAAGGTTTTTTGGGGGGGATGAATTGATTTCTTCATCTTGATGAAGCATGAGATAAAAAAGACTTTTCTTATCAATTTTATCAATTCTTTGATAATTATTAGACACAGTCTTCGTCTTTTTATTCCTTTTGGTTCCGGTATCAATCCAGAATTCAATATCCATCTTGTTTCTAAGACAAAAACGGAGAATTCTCCAATCAAAATATTTTCTAGCCGGGTTTTTCTCTATATCCACAATCTCATCTTCTCCCAGATAGGTATTCGTCGGAATATTTCCTGGCAGATGAACAACTTTGCGGTTATATGTCTTGTAATTATACAAAAAAAAAATCCCTTGGTTATTTTTTTCTTTTAATAAGAATCTAAAAATATATGAGTCCTTCGGATCTTCATAATTAATAGATTTATATGCTAAAAGATCATATCTATAGTGTTTTTTAAATTTTTTTTTTTTTTCGTACTGAATTAATCGGTCTTTTTCATATGAATCGCTTTTTTTTAAATCTTTATTTTTAGCTATACATCCGTGATTAACAATATTTCGCCATTTTTTTGGTACTAATCTAGACCATCTTATCTGAGATAAATCATGTTGATAATGACCAGCTTTTAGCCAGTTTTTCCATTGATTCATGGTGGAAGTAATAGGTTTTTTATGTCTTAATTGGGAATTCAAAATTCCTTGTACTTCAAAATAACCCTTTATTTTCTTTTTAAGAAAAATAGTTGTTTCATGATCATGATATTGAAGAGCGGATCTTAGTTTATATAAGTTAAGAAAGTGGGTTTGTGATAATTTGTAAAATACATGTGCTTGTGACAAAGAGGATAAGTCACGAAAAACCATTGTTTTCTTATTACTAATGTTAGTAAGTGACTTTTTTATATTCGAAATAAAGTGAATTGTATTTTTATTTACTTTATCAATATCAGACTTTTCTTGATTTTCGTCATTATTATAGATGTATTTGTTAATAAGGTTTCTAGCTGATTCAAGAAAAAATTCTGCTTTAACTCTGGGAATTTGAATGATAGATAGAAAGATATCTATGTATATTTTCTCAATAAAAATTTTTCTAAAATAATGGAATTTACGGACTACTCGAGCATTTCTTCTTTTTAGTATCTTTTTTAATGATCCGAATCTTTTCGTACCATAAGTTATTTTGTTAGGACTCTTTTTTTTCTTTGAGATCGCTTTCTTCTCTTTTTTTTTTTTTATTTGATTTATGATTGTCCTTTTTTTATTAGTCAAATCTTGCATTCTTGCTTCGGCCAGTGAAGAGTTTGTCCAACCCATAGGTATAATTTGAATCGCGGATTCATGAATCGTCCTTTTATTGGTTATAAAATCTTTTTTAGTTTCATTCAATTCATCTAATCGGCTAAATACTAATAGACTAGTGATTAGTTCTTTTATTTGTTCTTTTAAAAAGAAAAATGGACTTTTTTTGATAACTCTTTTTTTCCTTTCTTTTGATTTTTTAAAATTTAGAGAAAACTTTGTTCTTTTTTTTAAAATCCTTATAACTAGAAAACACTTTTTTGTAAACTTTCTAACCTTTTCTTCGAGTTTTTTACAAATGGGTTTAAAATCAAAAAGAGAAGTTCTTCTTTTGGTAGAACCAAAAGGCAATTCAGTTTCCATCCCAAAAATTGTTAAAAAGAAATTTTTTTTTTTTTTCCCTTTCTTCTCTTTCATTGGGCCTTTTTGAGGGCATTGTAGCTTAGCTCTGTGCCAAGGTTTAAGGCGAAAAGGGAATAGGATTTTTATCTGAATACCCTCTGTTAACCAGTTTTTCGGAAATTCTTTTTCGGATAATTGAATTCCATTATAGGTGCATTTAACGTGCATTTCCTTATTCCAATCTTTGAAATCCGCGGACCATTCTGGAGATTTAAATAATAGTGTACGGATGGTATTTTTGGCTATTATCAATAAAGGTAAGATAATGTATTTTCTAAGAATGGATTGGATTAATAGCAAAGAGCCTCTTATTACGTGAGCAAATAGAATGCTATCCCAGGCTTCTGCTATTTCTACCCGTGCTTTTTCCTCCCTTTTGTCCCTCTCTTTTTTCTTACTTTTTTTTTTCTCACTTTCTTGTGTCCTTTCTTCAGTATAATCTGAAATAACAAATTCTCTGTTTTTACATATAAAATTGATAAACATTATTTTCATTATCTGCCAGATATCAAAAGAAAACAAAAGGGGTTTGTCTAGTCGGTCCAAAAAAATGGGGGAATGTATATTTGGTTGAAAGAGCTCC